AGACTAAAAAAGAATACTTGCCTAAAATAGATGATCCCTTTTTGAATGGTCCCTATCGCGGAAGGAGAAATATTTTTTTTTCTTCCTCAATCAGAAATGAAACTTTGATAAAAAATGACATCGAGAAAAGATGGATAAATAAGATCCAGGGTATACTTTTTACTACTGATTATGATTATGAAAAATTGGAAGAGAAAATAGATACACTTGATCAAAATTCATTATCAACAGAAAATAAAAATGATTTATTTCCGTTTTCAAAAATGGAATTCAAAATCCAACAAGGAAGAATTGTCTTCGAAGATCAAATCAATATTTGCAAATTCATCTTCATCCAAAATGTCAATCCAGAGTCTAAAAGAATAAAAGAAATAAGTAAAAAAGTAAAAAGATGGTCATACAAATTAATTGATGAGTTGGAACAACAAGAGGGAGAAAATGACGAAATAGCTGAGGATCATGAGATTCGTTCAAGAAAAGCTAAACGTGTAATTATCTTGAATGATACCAAAGAAACCAATGATATTTATAAAAAAAGCAATAATAATCTGGATGAAAGAGACGAAGTGGCTTTGATACGTTATTCCCAACAATCCGATTTCCGTCGAGACATCATCAAAGGTTCCATGCGTGCCCCAAGACGTAAGACAAAGATCGAGTCGTTTTTTCAAGCAAATTTGCATTCCCCTCTTTTTTTGGAAAGAATAGCCAACCCTCTTTTGTCTTTTGACATCTCCAAAATACAACTGCAAAAATTCATTCTTAAAAAATGGAAAAAAGCAACACAAGTAGAATTAAGAATTTTAGATTCTACACAAGAAAAGGTAAAAGAAAAGGAGAAAGAAAAAAAAGAAGAATACAAAAGACAAGAAAAAATACGAATAGAAATAGCAGAAGCATGGGATAGCATTCTATTTGCTCAAATAATAAGAGGATCATTATTGGTAATCCAATCGTTTTTTAGAAAATACATTCTATTACTATCATTGATAATACTTAAAAATACAGTAAGTATGCTAGTATTTCAATTTCCCGAATGGTCAGAGGACTTTAAGGAGTGGAAGAAAGAAATACATATTAAATGCACCTATAATGGTGTTCCATTATCAGAAACCGAATTTCCAAAAAACTGGTTAACAGAGGGTCTTCAAATAAAAATACTATTTCCTTTTTTCTTTAAACCTTGTCAAAAATCTAAGGTACAATCTCTTCAAAAAGATCCACGAAAAAAAAAAAATGATTTTTGTTTTTTAACAGTTTGGGGAATGGAAACTGACCTTCCTTTTGGTTCGCCCCGAAAACGACTGTCGTTTTTTAGCCCCATTTTCAAAGAAATGAAAAAAAGAATTCGAAACTGGAAAAAAAAGTCTTTTTTTGTGATACGAACTTTTTTAAAAGAAAAACAAAATTTATTTCGTGGCATAAACCTTTCAAAAGAAATCAAAAAACGGCTTTTGAAAAATATTCTATTTATTAAAGGTAAAGGAATTGGAAAAAGACTTTCAAAAAAAAAACCAAATTTTTTAGTTGGATTAAAAGAAATATCTGAATTAAATGAAACTAAAAAAGAAAAAGATAGAAGAATTCTTAATCACATGATTTCTGAATCCTCCCTTCCCATTCCCATTCAATCTATGGATTTGAAAGATTTTTCATTTACCGAAACAAAAATAAAAGATCTGGCGGATAGAACAAACACAATCATGAATCGGATAAAAAAAATACAAAATAAAAAAGACAATAATAAGGAGTTTATAACTAATGACAGAAATAGTAATTATGACAGAAATAGGAATTGTAATAAAACAAATTCTATCAACAAATTATTCGTATCAATAAGAAAAAGTTTGAAGAAATTAAAAAAAAGAAATGTACGATTAATACGAAAATCCTATTTGAGAATCAATTTGATTATTCAAAAGATGTACATAAAAGTATTTTTATGTATCATTCATAAGAATAGGCCGAGAATGACTACACAACTTTTTGAAGTATCAAAAAACGAATTTGATAAATTGATTTCAAATCCTGAAATAAATAAAGAAAAAATTAATAAAACAAGTGCTATTCACATTTTTTGGACTCTCAAAAAATGGTTTTTTGATATTTCTAAAAAGAATTCAAAAAATGTGAGCAACTTATCCTACTTTTCACAAGCGTATGTATTTTACCAAATCTATAAAACTCAAATTTTCGGCTTGTATAGAGATCTTCTTCAATATAAGGCAACATTTCTTTTTCTTAAGAAAGAAATCAAGGATTATTTCGAAACAGAAGGAATACTTCATTTGGAATTAGGGCATACAAATCTTTTTAATTACACAATTGTTGAATTGAAAAACCCTTTAAGTAAGTATTATCAATATGAATTATCACAGGTTCAATGGTATCAATTAGTACCACACAAATGGAGAAACAGAGTGAATCAAGGATCTATTATGAATGAAAATAAAGATTTTCAAAAAAGTCATTCAGATGAAAAAGATCAATTAATTTTTTACAAAAAATTAATTAATTTTGAATCGAATTCATTCTCCAATGAAAAATATACGATTAACTTTCAAAAATACTATAAATATGCACTTTTCTCATATCAATCCATTAATTATGACGATAGAAAAGGTTCATATATTTCTGTATCACCATTATGGCTAAATAATCCACAAGAAAGTTGTTATAATTCCAATATATACAACATAAAGAAAAGTACCTTAGTTGATCTGTTAGAGCGTATTATACCTCTATATAAATATAATTCTATATATAATTATTTTGGACAGAACAAAAATATGAATCTGGATAAATTTCCAGATCAAAAATATATTGATTGGAAAATTCTATATTTGTGCTTTAGAACGAACGGGGATATTCATTCATGGCTCGCTATCAATACTAATATCAACTTCAATAATAATACAAATACTAAGACTAAAGTCAATAATTATCCAATAGTTGGTAAAATTGATAAAAAAGACCTTGTTTATCTTCAAATTGATAAAGATCAGAAAATCAAGATTTCAAAAACAAAAAAAAGACTTTTTGATTGGATGGGAATGAATGAAAAAATACTAAGTCGTTCTATTTCGAATCTAAAACTTTGGTTCTTTGGCGAATTTGTGCTTCTTTATAATACATATAAAATGAACCCCTGGACAATCCCGGCCAAAGAACTTCTTTTCAATTTCAATGAAACTAAAAATAAAAACATCACGAAAAATCAAAAAGAGAATCCTTTCAAATTATCCAATGAAAATAAATCAAATATTCAATTCGAAAATAAGAATAAGAATCAAGACAACAAAGAATCCCCAGGTAAAAATAATGTTGAATTAAATATACAAAAACAAAATAAAGAAACTCTTGAATCAATTTTATTAACTCAAGAAAAAGATATTGAAGAAGATTCTGCAGGCTCAGATATGAAAAAACGTCGAAAGAGAAAACAATATAAGAGCAACACGGAAGCAGAACTTGATTTTGTCTTAAAAAGGTATTTACGTTTGCAATTGAGATGGAATAATTTTTTAAATCAAAAAATAACCAATAATATTAAAGTATATTGTCTCTTGCTTAGATTGGTAAATCCAAAAGAAATTGCTATATCCTCTATACAAAGGGGAGAAATAAGTCTAGATATTTTGATGAGTCAAAAAGATTTGACTCCTAGAGAATTGATGAAAAAAAGAATATTAATTATCGAACCTGTGCGTTTGTTTATAAAAAACGACGGTCAATTTTTGATGTATCAAACTATAAATGTTTCATTGGTTCATAAGAGTAAGCACCAACTTAATCAAAGTTACCAAGAAAAACACTATATTGATCAAAACAACTATACTAATTATATTGTAAGACATCAAAATCAAAGAATAACTGAAAATCGAGATTATAATTTAGTTATTCCTGAACGAATTTTTTCCACTAAATGGCGTAGGGAATTAAGAATTCGAATTTGTTTCAATTCTCAGAATAGAAATCTTATTTCGAACAATTCCGTATTTTGCAATAACGTAAAAAACTATGATCAAGTTTTGGATAAAAGTCAACATGTTTATAGGGATAAACTTGAACTAATTCAATTCAAATCCTTTCTTTGGCCTACTTACCGATTAGAGGATTTATCTTGTATGAATCGATATTGGTTTGATACTAATAATGGAAGCCGTTTTAGTCTGTTAAGGATATATATGTATATATGTATCCCCCATTGAAAATTCGTGAATGATGCATTTCTCATCTCATATATATCTTCCAGGTCTGTATTTATTATACAGAAACTGTGGGTTGTCCACATTCATTGTCTTACATTCCCTCTAATATGGGAAATCAATACTAATTCAATGGATGTCTCTATGAGATAAATAATTAGATATTTGATTAGATCAAATAGGACTAGATCAAAAAGATGTTCTCTTTTATCTGTATAAATATCTATTTTTTTTTTTACTTATACTTTACTTAATTAAAATGAGATTATTTTTACTGAGCGGTTAAATAGATTTTTCAATTTTAAAAAGGAAAAAGAGTAGATTTTATCTTATGGTAAAAAAGAAAGTTATTTCATTTATTTCAGAAAAAGAAAATCGGGGATCTATTGAATTTCAAGTCTTTCATTTCACCAATAAAATAAGAAGGCTTACTTCACATTTGGAATTTCACAAAAAAGACTATTTATCGCAGCGGGGTCTACGGAAAATCTTAGGAAAACGACAACGGTTGTTGTCTTATTTGTCAAAGAAAAAAAGAGTTTCTTATAAAGAATTAATGGATATTCGGGAATCAAAAACGCGTTAATTTTTTTATTTAAAAAACAGCGAAAATTGGTTATTTTATTGAATTTTTTTTTTATCTAGAATTTAGACAAACTTCTTTTCGTTTTAAGCAGTTCATAAAAGAATGAATCGAGGAATAAACTATGAATGGAACAACTAAAAGAAAAGAACATATGATAGTCAATATGGGACCTCATCACCCATCAATGCATGGTGTTCTTCGTCTTATTCTTACTCTAGATGGCGAAGATGTTATTGATTGTGAGCCAATATTGGGTTATCTGCACAGAGGGATGGAAAAAATTGCCGAAAATCGAACAGTTATACAATATTTGCCTTATGTAACACGTTGGGATTATTTAGCTACTATGTTTACAGAAGCAATAACCGTAAATGGACCAGAGCAGATGGTGAATATTCAAGTACCTAAAAGAGCCAGTTATATCAGAGTGATTATGTTAGAATTGAGTCGTATAGCTTCTCATCTGTTATGGCTTGGCCCCTTTATGGCAGATATTGGTGCACAGACTCCCTTTTTCTATATTTTTAGAGAAAGAGAATTAGTATATGATCTATTTGAAGCTGCCACCGGTATGAGAATGATGCACAATTATTTTCGTATCGGAGGAGTAGGGGCTGATCTCCCTTATGGATGGATAGATAAATGTTTGGATTTCTGTGATTATTTTTTAACCGCTGTTTCTGAATACCAAAAACTTATTACGCGAAATCCCATTTTTTTAGAACGAGTTGAGGGTGTAGGTATTATTGGTGCGGAAGAAGCACTAAATTGGGGTTTATCCGGACCGATGTTACGAGCTTGTGGAATTCAATGGGATCTTCGTAAAGTCGATCATTATGAATGTTATGACGAATTCGATTGGGAAATCAATTGGCAAAAAGAAGGAGATTCATTAGCGCGTTATTTAGTCCGAATCAGTGAAATGAAGGAATCTATCAAAATTGTTCAACAGGCCCTCGAAGGAATTCCAGGGGGTCCTTATGAGAATTTAGAAATACGTTGCTTTGATAGAGAACGGGATCCAGAATGGAATGATTTTGACTATCGCTTCATTAGTAAAAAAACCTCTCCGACTTTTGAATTACCGAAGCAAGAGCTTTATGTAAGAGTTGAAGCTCCAAAAGGGGAATTGGGAATTTATTTAATAGGCGATCAGAGTTGTTTTCCTTGGAGATGGAAAATTCGTCCCCCCGGTTTTATCAATTTGCAAATTCTTCCTCAGTTAGTTAAAAGAATGAAATTGGCGGATATTATGACAATACTAGGTAGCATAGATATTATTATGGGAGAAGTTGATCGTTGAAATGATAATTGATACAAGAGAAGTACAAGATATCCACTCCTTTTCTAGATTAGAATCTTTAAAAGAGATCTATGGGATCATAGGGATGCTTTTACCTATTTTGATTCTTGTATTGGGAATCACAATAGGTGTACTCGTAATTGTGTGGTTAGAAAGAGAAATATCCGCCGGAATACAACAACGTATTGGACCGGAATACGCCGGTCCGTTGGGAATTCTTCAAGCGTTAGCAGATGGAACAAAACTGATTTTCAAAGAAAACCTTCTTCCATCTAGAGGAGATGGTCGGTTATTCATTATCGGACCATCCATAGCAGTTATATCCATTTTCGTAAGTTATTCAGTAATTCCTTTTAGCTATCACCTTGTTTTATCCGATCTCAATATCGGTGTTTTTTTATGGATTGCCTTTTCAAGTATTGTTCCGATTGGACTTCTTATGTCAGGATATGGATCAAACAATAAATATTCCTTTTTAGGTGGTCTACGAGCCGCCGCTCAATCAATTAGTTATGAAATACCGTTGACTCTTTGTGTGTTATCAATATCTCTACGTGCGGGTCGTTATAACCTTTTCTTTAATTTTTTTTTTAAGTAAAGAAGTTGAATAGGTATCTTCACTTTTTTATTCATCATTCAGGTTAAATTAACTAAATCAGATAGTTATATGAGTGAAAAAAAACAGCTTCTAAATTAGCAGTAAAAAGATTGAGTCTCATCTCCTAAGTACAAGAAGGAAAAAGAAAGTAAATTCAATAGAAGCAAGGCTTTTTATTTTACCCCATGATTGGTTGATTAGTGATTAGTCATCCTGGCTTGAAGCGGGCTCAAAAGATCAACCGTATATAGTTTTCACTTTTCTTTATATGTATTACTAGAACGGAGGGTTCAACAAAAATGAGTGGATGGTTAGGAACACAAAAATACATAAAGGATTAGTAATCGAAATTTGTATGTCAATTTTCAAAACGAAAATCTTTGGATAACATAAAAAGAACACTAATTGAGGCTTTCAATTTGTAGAAATAATCAAGCAGTACTCCTCACGATTGCAATCCAGAGTATGCTCCTACTCAAAGATTCAAAAACGACTATCCGAAACGAAATAATCCTTTCTTGTTTTGAACTCCCTCTTTCTCTTTGAAAGAAGAATAGGAATGAAAATTCATATAGATCACGAAATAGCCTGCATTATTAAGACATTCATCTAATCTATGATTTTGATTCATAATAATCAAAAAAAGATGGCTATTAATATTCATAGAAAGAGTATTTTATTAATAAGTTATTACTCAACAAAGAAAAATTCAATAAAGGACAAGATTAATTCATAAGTGCTTTTTGAGTTATTATATCTATATCATTCGGGCATACAGAATTCCATCGGTCTAATTTTGGACCTTCCGGCGGTTGTTGATTCTATCTATATTTTGACCCCAAATCAAATCTATCACGCTAAAAAATATCACCTCGGTCCTTATATTTCTTGATGGCCGTCAAGGAGCCGTATGAGGTGAAAATCTCATGTACGGTTCTGGACTAGCGATGGGAACAGTGATGTTATCACCGACTATTATTATCTAATAGTTCAAGTACAGTTGATATAGTTGAGGCACAATCCAAATATGGGTTTTTAGGATGGAATTTGTGGCGTCAACCTATAGGGTTTATCATTTTTCTAATTTCTTCCCTAGCAGAATGTGAGAGATTGCCTTTTGATTTACCCGAAGCAGAGGAAGAATTAGTAGCAGGTTATCAAACCGAATATTCGGGTATCAAATTTGGATTATTTTATGTTGCTTCCTATCTCAATCTATTAGTTTCGTCATTATTTGTAACAATTCTGTACTTGGGTGGTTGGAATATCTTTATTCCGTCCGTATTTTTTTCTGATCGAGGTGAAATAAATAAAATAGGTAGAGTCTTTAGAATAACAATTGGTATTTTTATTACTTTAGCTAAAACTTATTTGTTCGTGTTCATTTCTATCACAACAAGATGGACTTTACCGAGACTAAGAATGGACCAACTATTAAATCTTGGATGGAAATTTCTTTTACCCATTTCTCTCGGTAATTTATTATTAACAACCTCTTCCCAACTCCTTTCACTCTAAACGAAAATAGAATATGATATTCTATATTTCTCACTTCTCATCAACCAAGAGAAAGAAACAAACATAAGATTATTCATAGATCTTTACAATATGTTCCCGATGGTAACTGGGTTCATCAATTATGGCCAACAAGCAATACGAGCGGCAAGGTACATTGGTCAAGGATTTATCATTACCTTATCCCATGCAAATCGTTTCCCTGTAACTATTCAATATCCTTATGAAAAATTAATTACATCGGAGCGTTTCCGCGGACGAATCCATTTTGAATTTGATAAATGCATAGCTTGTGAAGTATGTGTTCGTGTATGTCCTATAGATCTACCCGTTGTTGATTGGAAATTGGAAACCGGTATGCGAAAAAAACGCTTGCTTAATTACAGTATTGATTTTGGAATTTGTATATTTTGTGGAAATTGCGTTGAGTATTGTCCAACAAATTGTTTATCAATGACTGAAGAATATGAGCTTTCCGCTTATGATCGTCATGAATTGAATTATAATCAAATCGCATTAGGTCGGTTACCAATGTCAGTAATTAACGATTATACAATTCGAACAATTTTGAATTATCCTCAAATAAAAAATGCATTTAGAATGATTAAAGAATAATTACTAATTACTATACTAATGTATAAGTCAGGTTCACTTTTATCTAATTGAAAGGAATCGTTCCTTATTTGCTCAATAGAATTCTAAATTGTAATTAATTGTTGATTAGTTAGTGAGAAGTGCAAATCAATTTGGATTGAAAATAGAATTTAATAATCTCTATATTTATTTAGAAATAGTTTCCAGCTAACTTTTCTACTTAGTTTGACGTACGGGGGAACAAGATATTGGTATAGTAATTGGACCTAGACGTACTTCAAATCCATTAGAAACCCTATTCCATTTTAATTGAATTAGGAGCATATCATAAAAAAAAAGAAAAATTTCCTGGTCAGGTCAATAAAATCATGAAAAACATTTCAATTTTTTTATCTTGGATATCGAATGGATTTGCCTGGACCAATACATGATTTTCTTTTAGTTTTTCTGGGATCAGGTCTTCTATTAGGAGGTATAGGAGTGGTATTACTTACCAATCCAATTTATTCCGCTTTTGCATTGGGATTGGTTCTTGTTTGCATATCTTTATTTTATATTTTATCAAACTCTCATTTTGTAGCGGCTGCACAGCTCCTTATTTACGTCGGAGCTATAAACGTTTTAATTTTATTTGCTGTCATGTTCATGAATGGTTCAGAATATTATAAAGATTTCGATCTTTGGACTGTTGGGAATGGGATTACTTCGTTGGTTTGTACAAGTATTTTCATCTCCCTAATTACCACGATTCTCGATACGTCTTGGTACGGAATTCTTTGGACAACAAAATCAAATCAGATTATCGAACAAGATTTGATAGGGAATAGTCAACAAATTGGAATTCATTTATCAACGGACTTTTTTCTTCCATTTGAACTCATTTCAATAATTCTTTTAGTTGCTTTGATAGGTGCAATTGCTGTTGCCCGTCAATGAAAAATCTTTATAACTATTAAGAACAATCAAAATTGAAATTTTATCGCTCTTATCAAATGCATTTAGCTTTCCTTTTTGAATTCTATTTCAATATCGATCTTTTTCTCTCTTATAAAAAAAAAAAAAGAATATATTCTTTTTTTTTTCCACTTGGTCTATTATAGTCAAGCAAAAGCCTTCATTTATTGTTTATGGCGAAATGACTCAAAATTGATAAGGAGATGATCAATGATACTCGAACATGCACTTGTTTTGAGTGCCTATTTATTTTCTATTGGTATCTATGGATTGATCACGAGTCGAAATATGGTTAGGGCTCTTATGTGTCTGGAACTTATCCTGAATGCAGTTAATATAAATTTCGTAACATTTTCGGATTTGTTTGATAGTCGACAATTACAAGGAGATATTTTCTCTATTTTTGTTATAGCTATTGCCGCAGCCGAAGCGGCTATTGGGTTAGCTATTGTTTCAGCAATTTATCGTAATAGAAAATCAACTCGTATCAATCAATCGAATTTATTGAATAAATAAGTCTTACTAATTTCATTTGAATTTATTTTCAAAATTCGAATATTCATCAATTATTTAATACTTAATGTAAAAATGTAAGAAATCAAAGTATCTTAGCCAACCCAGGAGTCGCGATCCATAATTCGATAATTCGATTGGATTATTAAAATAATGATAAAATCATTGATTCATCTGGTATATAAATATATGATTTATATATAAGTTTATTAGATCGAAGATTTCTGATATTCAAAAAAAGAGAGATCCAATGTCACATTCAGTAAAGATTTATGATACATGTATAGGATGTACTCAGTGTGTCCGAGCCTGCCCAACCGATGTATTAGAAATGATCCCTTGGGATGGATGTAAGGCTAAGCAAATTGCTTCTGCTCCACGAACGGAGGACTGTGTTGGTTGTAAGAGATGTGAATCCGCTTGCCCAACGGATTTTTTGAGCGTGAGGGTTTATTTATGGCATGAAACCACTCGAAGCATGGGTCTAGCTTATTAATATACTAAGTTCCAGAAAGAACTACTTTAAACAAACTGAATTTTCAATTTTTTTTTAATACAATTGATTTTTTTACCGACAAAAAACCCGTTCTTTTTCGAGAACGGGTTTTGGGGTCTAATTCTATCTTGTCTTTACTACGAATTATTTTCCTTGGTTAACAATAATTGTAGTTTTACCAATATTGGCGGGTTCTTTAATTTTCTTTCTACCTCATAGAGGAAATAAGGTAATAAGGTGGTATACTATATTCATTTCTATTTTTGAACTCCTTTTAACGACCTATACATTCTGTTATCATTTCCAATTGACCGATCCATTAAATCAACTAGCAGAGGATTATAAATGGATTAATTTTTTTGATTTTGATTGGAGATTGGGAATAGATGGGCTTTCTATAGGAACCATTTTACTGACGGGATTTATAACCACTTTAGCTACTTTAGCAGCCTGGCCGGTTACGCGGGATTCCCGATTGTTCCATTTCCTGATGTTAGCAATGTACAGCGGTCAAATAGGATCATTTTCTTCTCACGATCTTTTACTTTTTTTTCTCATGTGGGAGTTCGAATTAATTCCAGTTTATTTACTTCTATTGATCTGGGGAGGGCAGAAACGTCTGTATTCAGCTACAAAATTCATTTTATACACTGCGGGTGGGTCTATTTTTCTATTAATAGGCGTTTTTGGTATTGGCTTATATGGTTCGAATGAACCAACATTAAATTTTGAAATATTAGCCAACCAATCGTATCCTGTAGCACTAGAAATACTATTTTATAGTGGATTTTTTATTGCTTTTGCAGTCAAATTACCGATCATACCATTCCATACATGGTTACCAGACACCCACGGGGAGGCACATTACAGTACTTGTATGCTTCTAGCTGGAATTTTATTAAAAATGGGAGCATATGGTTTGGTTCGGATCAATATGCAATTATTCCCCCACGCTCATTCTATATTTTCTCCCTGGTTGATTATAGTAGGTGCAATACAAATAATCTATGCAGCTTCAACATCTCCCGGTCAACGTAATTTAAAAAAAAGGATAGCCTATTCCTCCGTATCTCATATGGGGTTCATAATTATCGGAATTGGAGCGATAACTGATACGGGGCTCAATGGAGCCCTTTTACAAATGATTTCTCACGGATTTATTGGTGCTGCTCTTTTTTTCTTGGCAGGAATGACGTATGATAGAATACGTCTTGTTTATCTCGACAAAATGGGTGGAATGGCGATTTTCCTTCCAAAAATATTCACACTGTTCAGTATCTTATCAATGGCTTCTCTTGCATTACCCGGCATGAGTGGTTTTGTTGCCGAATTGATAGTCTTTTTTGGAATAATTACCAGCCAACAATATTTTTTAATTCCAAAAATACTAATTACTTTTCTAATGGCAATTGGAATGATATTAACTCCTATTTATTTATTATCGATGTTACGTCAAATGTTCTATGGATACAAGATTTTGAATGCACAAAACTCTTATTTTTTTGATTCGGGGCCGAGAGAATTATTTATTTTAATCTCTATTCTTCTACCAATAATAGGTATTGGTATTTATCCGGATTTTATTCTCTCACTCTCAGTTGAGAAGGTCGAAGCTATTATATCTACATATTTTTATCGATCGTTTTCATGAATAAAACAAGAAAAAATAAAGAATCCTATTCTTTCTTTTTCGTTTTCCAATTTGACAATGAAAAATAAAAAGTAACTAAAAATTGAAATTGTGACTAGATGAATTTCTTTTTGTGAGAACCTTTTGAATCAATTAATGTAGTGATTCAAAGGGTTCTCGACATCTTTCCTGAAATATGGAGTTTTTTTCTTATATTCTTTAACTTAATATTTAGTATTTCAAATTTTTGTTTTATTATCCGTTTTTTGAAAATGTTTTCTATTTGTAGGAATCTTTTTCAATTTGATTTCATGTTAATGAAAATTAAAGGAACCATAACTATGTAACCCTATTCCTAATAAATTGACCCCAAAATAGCATATCCAAATTATAAAAAAGCCCATAGAAGCCACAATCGCGCAATTTAGACTTTTGAACTTTTTTTTATTTGTTCGAGTATGTAAATAAATTGCAAATATGGTCCAAGTAATAAATGACCAAGTTTCTTTTGGGTCCCAATTCCAATATGATCCCCATGCCTCATTAGCCCATACTGATCCTGAAAGAATCCCGATGTTTAAAAAGATAAATCCTAGACTAATAAGACGATAACTCCACTGATCTAATTGTTGAATTAGTTGCGCTCTGTAATAATTTCTCGCAGACCAAGAGAAGTTGTTTATTAAAACATTCCACTTTTCATCCATATATTGGATCTTGTTAAATGAAAATGACTCGTTTACGAAATTTTGAAAAATCTTTTGAAATGAAATGACTAAAAGAGCTACTGATAATAATGATCCGCATAAAAGAGCTGCATAGCCCAATATCATCATACTTACGTGCATCATTAACCACTGGGATTGAAGAGCAGGTACTAATATTACAGATTGATGTATTTCGGTTAAAAGACCTGAAGTGGTAAAGCCTTGTAGAAAAATTGTACTTGGAGAGGTTATTGCGCTTAAATAATTGGTATGCTTTTTCAAATATGGAACGAGAGAAATAAGGGAGAAACTCCATGAAAGAAAAATGAGTGATTCATATAAATCACTTAATGGAAAATGCCCCGAATAAATCCACCGAGTGATTAATAATCCCGTTATACAGAAAAAAGTAGCTAGAATGCCTTTTTCTGACGAATAATATAGTCCTACGATTTCATCAACCGATAAAATTATCAAAAAAATTGTAATTACAATTGAAACGATCGAAAATGATATATGAGTTAATATATGTTCTAAAGTGGAAAATATCATAAAAATTCTCAAATAAAAAAAAGATATTAGAAAATAATACGGAATCCAATCTGTAATTGCATTTATTATATATAGAACTTATTGTCTTTCTTTTCGAAGATAGCCTGCCGCCACTCGGACTCGAACCGAGATGCTCTAGCACTGCTTCCTAAGAGCAGCGTGTCTACCGATTTCACCATAGCGGCGTACTCGAAATAATAATAAGCTTTTTTTATTTAGTTGTCGAGATTGAAATTCAAAAATTGAATTCAATTAATGACAAAAAATTCCTTTCCTTTTACTCCATATTGAAACATTCTCAAATATTACCATACTTTAATTCTTATTTAGTAATTTAATTATTAAAAAAAATTGCTATTCAAATTTTAAGTAGCTTGATGGGGAAAATAAGAATCCCCATCGGGAAAGACTACAATTTTGTTTATTATTTACTATAAGTTTGATTATTGGATTGTTGCACAAAAAAACTTTTTGAATTATTCGTAGAAATAGATTTCGCTAATGAAAAAGCCTTCAACGCTGTAAAATAGGCCTTTATTTTCCAAATATTCTTACGAATATGTTTTTTTGATATAGAAGTACGTTTTTTTGGAACTGCCATGAAAAAATCAATTTTACAAAATTCTTTTTTTATCTAGTTGAATGTGAAAGACATTTATTGTTCAAACAATTTCATTTATTTGTCAGAATCTTGATTCCATTCAATCCAACTAAATATCTCACAAGACACAAAAGAGAAATAACGAAGTTTTTCTATATCTATGTTTATTTTTGTCATTTTATATTTATATCCGTATCAAAATTAATCAAAGGTGAAAGAAGAAATCCTTGCTCATTGATTTTGATCCATGGTAGGGTATAGAAAGAAAAATGTCGGATATTCTAATAGTTCTTTCGACAATTCTAAAAAGATTCCATGTGTTTCATATTATTTATTTATATTAATGGAAATTAAGGAATGTATAAAATACTCTGTGTATATTTGTTGTATGAAATTATCAATCTTTCGTCTACCGATAAAATAAATTATCGTAATACCTAATGGGAATTGAATTGTTTTATATCTGTATAAAGTAGAAAGATCTTCGTTAGAACTTAGCTAATTTATTTAGCTTTATTTCGACAAGTTATTATAGATAACTATTTATAGAATAATAGTTTATTATTTAGTTTAGTCCAATTTTGACTCAAATTCTAGGAAATTATATAAAAGTATATTTAAAAAAATAGAAAATACATAAAAGATATATAGAAAATGAAAAGAATATATAAATTAATATAAAGAAAAAATAGTATTAGTATTTTTAGTTAATTTTTTATTTTTATTTCATTTTCAATTGAACTATTAGCCTGATCCTATTTATTCTAACTTCCTTCTTCTTCTGAATATTCGAAGGAGTTGAAAAAGAATAATTCAGAATAAAAGAAAAATACAAGATAAAAGGTTTTTTTATGGACTATACATATCCCTATTTATGGATTATACCTATCATTCCACTTCCCATTCCTATGTTAATAGGAGTTGGACTTATCGTTTTTCCAATGGCAACAAAAAATCTTCGACGTATGTGGTCCTTTCTTAGTATCTTTCTACTAAATGTAGTTATGCTACTTTCGGTCTATCTATCTATTCAGCAAATAAATAAAAGTTCTATCTATCAATATGTATGGTCTTGGACAATTAATAATGATTTTTCTTTAGACTTCGGTTACTTAATAGATTCGCTTGCTTCGATTATGGTAATATTAATTAGTACGGTTGGAATTCTGGTTCTTTTTTATAGTGACAATTATATGTATCATGATCAGGGATATTTGAGATTTTTTGCTTATATGAGTTTTTTCACAACTTCCATGTTGGGATTAGTTACTAGTGTGAATTTGATACAAATTTATATTTTTTGGGAATTAGTTGGAATGTGTTCTTATCTATTAATAGGTTTTTGGTTCACACGACCTATTGCGGCGAATGCTTGTCAAAAAGCTTTTGTAACGAATCGTGTAGGCGATTTTGGTTTATTATTAGGGATTTTGGGACTTTATGCTATAACGGGTAGTTTCGAATTTCGAGATTTATTCGAAATCTTAAATAAAGTAGTTTCTAATAATGAGGTAAATTTTTTAGTTCTTACTTTGTGTACCTTGTTGTTATTTACAGGTGCTGTTGCCAAGTCTTCTCAATTCCCCCTTCACGTATGGTTACCTGATGCCATGGAAGGCCCCACTCCTATTTCGGCTCTTATACATGCCGCTACTATGGTCGCAGCAGGTATTTTTCTTGTAGCTCGCCTCCTTCCTCTTTTTATAATTATACCTCATATAATGAATTTTATTTCTTTTATAGGTATAGTAACATTACTATTCGGAGCTACTTTAGCCCTTGCTCAAAAAGATATTAAAAGAAGTTTGGCTTATTCTACGATGTCCCAACTGGGTTATATGATGTTAGCTTTAGGAATGGGATCGTATCGGGCGGCTTTATTTCATTTGATTACTCATGCTTATTCGAAAGCATTATTGTTTTTAGGATCTGGATCTATTATTCATTCAATGGAAGCTATTGTTGGATATTCTCCCGATAAGAATCAGAATATGGTTCTTATGGGAGGGTTGAAAAAGCATGTACCAATTACAAAAACTGCTTTTTTAATAGGTACGCTTTCTCTTTGTGGTATTCCACCTCTCGCTTGTTTTTGGTCCAAAGACGAAATTCTTAACGATAGTTGGTTGTATTCTCCGGTTTTTGCAATTATAGCTTGTTTCACAGCAGGATTAACCGCATTCTATATGTTTCGAATCTATTTACTGACTTTTGAGGGGCATTTAAACGTTCATTTTAAGAATTATAGTGGTCAAAAAAGTGGTTCCTGCTATTCAATATCTCCATGGGGAAAAGAAATTCAAAAAAACAAGTTTTCTTTATTATTATCAAGAAATACTAATGAAAAAGGGATTTTGTTTTTTTTCAATACAACCTCTCGAATTTTTTATAATGGAAAAAAAATGATACGTCCTTTTATTAGTATTTCTTGTTTTGGAATTCAAAATACGTTTTTTTATCCCTCCGAATCGGATAGTACTATCCTATTTTCCATGTCTCTATTAGTACTATTTACTTGTCTTGTTGGAATTATAGGAATTCCTTATAATAAAAATGGAATTTATTTTGATCTATTATCAAATTTGTTAAATCCGTCTATAAACCTTTTACATCCGAATCAAAATAATTCTATAGATTGGTATGAATTTGTCATAAATGCAATTTTTTCGGTCGGTCTAGCCTTTTTTGGTATATTTATAGCGTTTTTTTCATATAAGCCCATTTATTCATCTTTCAAAAACTTGAACTTAGAAAATTCATTTGTTAAAGGTTGTAATAAAAAAAATACAGTTCTCTGGGAAAAAATAATTAATCTCATTTATGATTGGTCATATAATTGTGGTTACATAGATTTTTTGTATCGAATATCTTTGGATGGGGGTCTCAAAAGATTCGCTGAATTAACTCATTTTTTTGATCGACGAGGAATTGATGGAATTCCCAACACTTTTGGATTTCTAAGTTTATTTTGGGGAGAGGTTATTAAATATTTAGGAGCAGGTCGGATTTCTTCTTATCTATTATTTTATTTAGGTATGACCATCTTTTTACTTTTTTACTTATTTCTTTTATTCTTTTAGACTCTGGATTGACATTTTGGATGAAGATGAATTTGCAAATATTGATTTGATCTTCGAAGACAATTCTTCCTTGTTGGATTTTGAATTCCATTTTTGAAAACGGAAATAAATCATTTTTATTTTCTGTTGATAATGAATTTTGATCAAGTGTATCTATTTTCTC